GATTGCCTCTACATCGGGCAAGTTTGGTTAATTCTTTCTTTTAGGGGGTGTATCCGCGAGAATATCATTTCTTTCAATGGAGAAGGAATCTACCTTCTTATATTTCTACATCTAGGATCTGACTTGTATCATTGATACTAATAGGAATTGAACCATTATGGCAAGAAAAAGTTTGATTCAGAGGGAGAAGAAGAGACAAAAATTGGAAAAAAAATATCATTTGATTCGTCGATCCTCAAAAAAAGAAATAAGCAAAGTTCCGTCCTTGAGCGAGAAATGGGAAATTCATGGAAAGTTACAATCTCCACCACGTAATAGTGCACCTACGCGCCTTCACCGACGTTGTTTTTCGACCGGACGACCGAGAGCTAACTATCGAGACTTTGGGTTATCCGGACACGTACTTCGCGAAATGGTTCATGCATGTTTGTTGCCTGGGGCAACAAGATCAAGTTGGTAAGGATTAAAATGTCATTTCATTTTTCTATTAATTTCTCTGATCATCGATCATAGAGGGTCCTCTTTACCATTCTGTATAAATGGGCTATTCTATTTGTACAGATATGGTAGAGAGGCGCATTCAATCCCTGTTTGTCCATTAATTATCAGTTCGTCTATTCATCGCGGGGTAGAGCAGCGTGGTAGCTCGCAAGGCTCATAACCTTGAGGTCACGGGTTCAAATCCCGTCTCCGCAATATTTTTTTCGACAAAAAAAATCGAATAATTAATTACCGTTTTTTCTTTTTGGTGGGAGGAAAAGAAAGGGAAGAATAGAACTACTAGACTATTCTGGTCAACTATACTTATATAGTTAACTTAATGCTTTATCTATAGCTATTAAATAAAATATATTAAATTTAATATATTTACCCATTATCCTGGGCGGATAGCGGGAATCGAACCCGCATCTTCTCCTTGGCAAAGAGAAATTTTACCATTCGACCATATCCGCACTATATATAATTATATATAATTATATAATATCCGCACTATATATAATTATATATAATATTTATATAATTCTTATTTCAAAACGTCTTATAATACATATTTAATAACTAAAGTATGTATTTAGTATTTTTTTTATTTCAATTTTATTAAATTCTATTTTTAGATATTTTTACAATACAAATACACACAAGTTTGCCCCCTCCCTCTACTTTTAATTTTTCTAATTTTTTTTTTCGTTATTTGAATTTTTTGGACTTATATTGTATTGAATTTTAATATGTCTCACAACCTGAAGGAATTCGGAGGGAGGGGCATTTCGTTTTTGGATTTATAACGAATAGGTTCAAGAAATGAGAGAATTAAGGATACCCACCAGAAAGACTAATCCAATCCACAATGATGTCCCCGAAAATACAACATTTTTGTTACCCGACCAACCCTCAGGAGAAGCAAATACAACAGGTACACTAATCAGTAAGAGTAATGAAGTAGCAATTAATGCAAAAACAGCCAACTGGAAAGCAATAGTCATGTTTCTAATCCTCCAATCTATCAACAAAAGAATTATACCATTTGATCTCATTATCAGCCAAAAATAAAAAAAATGCATCATGGAAAGATTTTCCCATGAATCCATCATTGATTCTACAATGATTTAGTACCACCCCTTGCTACTTTATTCGGGCACGGAATCGAGGGCTTTTTTATTTTACAAAACAAGGGTCATGCTTGCTGAATCATGCATCTGTATTATATATACAGAGAGATAGACCTTATAGATTCACACCTTATATCTTTCTATAGCTTATATATTTCTATAGATAGTAATGGTATCCCCTCATATGTCCATGTTCAGGTTCTATTGGGTGGAATAAAAATCAAATATGGGATAAAAAGAAAATAGAAATTTTCTTTCGGAGAGATGGCCGAGTGGTTGATAGCCCCGGTCTTGAAAACCGGTATAGTTCGAAACAAAGAACTATCGAGGGTTCGAATCCCTCTCTCTCCTTTTACTCGGTGACTTAATTTGCTGCGTTTCTTTTTTTTTATTGGTTTTGCCCGGTTGAGTAGCATAAAAGGAAATGGCTCGGCTAAACGGGATAGCCGAGCCAGAAAAAAAAAAACGATTAGAAGAGAGAAATGAGTTGAAAAGAAAGGAAGAAGTAATATTTTTTCAATAGGACCTGATCCACCATACATATTCGGTTTGGTGGAATCAATTTGATTCCTACTTCAAGCATTGATCTATATCTCAGTTAAGAGGAGTCATGGAAAGAACAGGTTCAAAATCACGATCAATTCCTTTTTCAAATCCCGCAGCAGCTGCACGAGCCCTTCCTGCATGCCATAAATGACCTACAAATAGGAAGAATCCTAGAACAAAATGAGAAGTAGCTAACCAACTTCGAGGAGAGACATAATTGACTGCATTGATCTCGGTAGCTACGCCACCCACGGAATTTAAAGAACCTAAAGGAGCATGAGTCATATATTCCGCAGAACGCCGCTCTTGCCAAGGCTGTATGTCTTTTTTCAGCCTACTCAAGT